TACGAGATTTTGTAGTAGGTTTCTGCCTTAAAATACTGAATTCAACCGTTGTGATCGGACTCTATTATGGATTTTTGACTACAGCCTCCATAGGACCGTCTTATCTGTTCCTTATTCGAGCCCGGGTTATGGAAAAAGGGTCCGAGACTGAAATAGCAGCAACAACCGGGTTTATTACGGGACGCCTCATGATGTTCATATCGATCTATTATGGCCCTTTGCATTTGGCATTGAATAGACCTCATACACTAACATTCTTAACTCTACCGTATCTTTTCTTCAATTATGTACACAAAAATGACAAACACTACTATTCGGGGGGATGGGAATGGGAATCCAACCTGGATTCTGGATACAAGAATCCAAATTCAATACGTAATTTTAGGACTTGCAAAGTATTCTTTAACAATCTTTTTTTTCAGCTATTAAACCCCCTTCTTTTGCCAAGTTCAATCCTAATAAGATTAATGCACATTTATCTGTTTCGATCCAACAATAAATTGTTATTCTTAACAAGTAGTTTTGTTGGGTGGTTAATTGGTCACATCTTGTTAATAAAATGTATTGGATTGGTATTAGTCTGGTTAAAGAAAAAAAATTCGATCAAATCTAAGATAACTATGAGATTTGATAAATACATTCTTCTACAATTGCGAAATTATATGGGGCAAATATTTGTAGTTTTGGCCTTTGCTATCTTTGTACACTATTTAGGCAGAGTACCGCTGCCGTATTTTTTTTTTGGTGAGGAAATGCTAGACTACGACGAGAGGGACCTGGACGAAATCCAAGCTGCAATAGATGCGGAAACGAAAGAAACTAACAAAGAAGATATTACTATTTATCTTTCTGAGAATGAGAAGACTTCCAACAACATGAATATTCAGAAAAAGAAAAAAATCGTCCCGTTCGAAAGACCTCTTGTAACTACTCTTTTCGATTATCAAAGATGGACTAGGCCTTTGCGATATATAGAAAATGAGCACTTTGACAGGGTTGTAAGAGATGAAAATTCACAATTTTTTTTTCAAACATGTCAAAGTGATGGAAAAAAACGAATATCTTTTACGTATCCACCTCATTTATCCAGTTTTCAGAAAATCCTGAAAAAAAAAATGGATCTCTTCAAAAGAGATAAAACCTCCTATAATGATAATCAATTGTATAATTCTTGGAGCTCCATTAATAAAGAAAAAAAAAATCAACTAAGCAATGAATTATTTCAAAGGGCAAAAATTCTAGATAAGAAAGGTAAGAAATTTAATCCTGTGAATGTATTTGAAAATCGAATTCGATTATCTGATGATCGGAGGAAAAAAACATGCTTACCTAAAATATATGATCCTTTCTTGAATGGACGCGCTCGTGGAGAAAGCCAAAAAAGCGTTCCACCCTTTATTAGAAATAAAACTGAAACAAGAAAATCCATTTTGATAAATAAAATTCATGGTCTCCTTCTTTGTATTGATAGTAATTCTGCAGAATTGGAACAGATTTGTATTGATAGTAATTCTGCAGAATTGGAACAGAAAATAGATAAATTTGATAGAAAATTATTATTCACTGAAATGGGTTTTTTTTTTAACTTAATCAGTAAATTTTCGGAAAAATCAGTATCAAGTTTGAATTTTGACGAACTTTATTTATTTCCAAAACATGAAAAAGTAAAAATCTATTCCGAAGAAAAAAAAAGAAAAAGAAACTTCTTATTCGACGCAATTCGGACTAATCCTAAAAAGAATACATTTTTTAATAGAAAACTATGTAGTGAAATAAACGAAATAAGTAAAGAAGTTCCTCGATGGTCATACCAATTAATCGACGACTTAGATATGGTGTTGGACCTGAACCCAAAGGATCCTCATATTCGTTGCGAATATGCTGAACGTGTAGTTATCATGAATACTCAAACAGAGGCAATCGGTGTGGGTATCGCTGGTAATAAAAATAAGGATGAGCGAATGGACCCAGGCAACGAACTTGTTCTACCTGCTTTTACACGCGACCCAGATTTTAACAGAGAACTTATCACAGGATCTGTGCGCGCTCAAAGGCGTAAAATATCAATTTTGAAACTCTGGCAAGGATATGGACAGATCCATTCCCCCCTTTTTTTAGAGATAATAGACAAGTACCCGTTCTTGTTTGGTGAGATTTTCAATGATATCTCCCAATATTGGAAGGAATATTTCAGGAAACCCGGTACTGATAATTCAGAATTTTTGCAGTATCAGAAAGCGCAAAAAGAGAAAGAGAAAGAGGACGCCAAAGACGAGCATGAAGATAGACGTAGACGAGTCGAAGAAGACTGGGAGAGCATTCTATATGGTCTAATAATAAGAAGTTTTGTATTACTATTCCAATCCATGTTTAGAAAATATATTCTATTACCTGCATTGATAATCACTAAAAATATAATTCGTATGTTATTATTTCAAAATCCCGAATGGTCAGAAGATTTTCGGGATTGGAGAATGGAAATCCATCTTAAATGCAACTATCCTGGGATGCCAACACCTAATAACACATTGCCATTAGACTGGATCACGTACGGTATTCAGATAAGGATCTTATTCCCTTTTGTTCTCAAACCTTGGCACAACAAACCTAAGGTACGATCTACTGAAAAAAAAAAAAGATCCACTGAAAAAAGATCCACTGAAAAAAGATCAAAAAACTTATGGTTTTTAACAGCTTATGGAACAATGATCGAATCGCCCTTTGATAATCATGTACCAAACCCATTTTCATTTTTGGGTCCCATTTTAAAAACAATAACAAAACAATTGAAAAAAGATTTGAAAAATCGTTTTCGAAAATTTTATAATGAAAGAGAAAAACAAAGAAAAAAAGAGGATCGAATCCTGTTAGAAGAATTAAAAGAAATAGAAAACAAAAATGGGAATGGGAGGTTAAAAAAAGAAGAATTGAGTGAAATCAAAAAAAATTTACCAATCAGTAAGAGTAATCCAATGATTGAGGAATCGCCAGAAAAAAGGATAAAAGATCTTAATGTTAAAACAAAGACAATCTTAAAAGAAATAGAAAAAATGACAGAAGAAAAAAAAGATGGGGCTATAACTGATGCTAAAAGATTAAAATTACTAAAAAATAGTTTGAAAATAGTACAAAGAAGAAACGTTCGATTAATCCGTAAATCCTATTGTTTTTTTAAAATTTTCATGGAAAGGCTATACATACATATCCTTACTACTAACTATGTAGAAGATTTCCTTACTTCGAGCATTGTACAACGTTATCTTAATTTTATTAAATTAACTCGTTATTTATTTGAATTAACAAAGAAAATTGTAAATAAATCCATTTACAATAAAAAAAAAAATGAACAAAGTGTTGATAAAACAAATCAAAGTCTAATTTCATTTATGTCTATTATAAATATAAAAGACAAACCTTGGAATATTACGGATATGAATTCACAGAATTCTTGTGATGTATCTTCTTTGTCACAAGCCTATGTATTGTTAAAATTATCACAACTCCAAGTTAGTAATGAATATAAAGATAAGTTAAGATCTATTTTGGAATCGCTAAGACATAAGAACCGTCCCGATTCTATAATGAATCAATGGACAAATTGGTTAAAGGTTCGTTATCAATATGCTTTACCTCAGAGCGCATGGTCGAGATTAGTACCACAAAAGTGGAGGAATAGAATCCATGAACATCGCGTGGCTCAAAATAACGATTTACTTGAATATGATTCATCTAAAAAAACTCTATTCATTTTTTCCAAAAAACAAAACGTAGAGTTATTAAAAAAAAAAAAAAAAATAAAAAAACAATATGGATATGATCTTTTCGCCTATCAATATTTAAATTATGCAGATAAGAAAAAATCCTATATTTATGGAGATAAATCTTCTTATAACATACCTAAAAATATCAAAGAATTATTTGATATAATGGGCAATAGCTTTATCCAAAATTATATAGGAGAAGATGGTATTCTAGATGAAAAAAATAAGCCTAGAAAGTATTTTCATTGGATGGGAATGACTGGAAAAAGAAGGACGGGAAGGAGAAGGAATGAAAAAAGAAGGATGGGAATGACTGGAAAAAGAAGGATGGGAATGAATCGAAAAAGAAAAAAGAATTCCATAACGAATGAGAAATTATTGACTCCGACATTTGGTTTTTTTTCAAAAATAAGTGCATATAAGAAGAATCCTTGGATCTTACCAATAAAATTCTTTTTCTCGAGTCAACGTCAACAATATAAAGAATTATATAACTCAGAGTATAAGTATAATCCGCGCAATGTTTATTATCTAAAGAAATACAGGACGAATCTAATTGGAGAACGGAATTTCTTACTAGATAAATATTTGGTTTTTTATATGGACTTCAAGGACTACCACGAGGGCGAAATAGCTACAAATATGAACATAATCGCTGTCATAAATCAAATAAAACAACTAAACAAATTTCTGATTTCGTCTATAAAAAAGGCCGAACTAGATCTAGAAAGTTTGGAGCGTGGAGTGAGTAAGGACACTTCTTATGCAGAATGTAGGGACACAAAGGAAGTGGAGGAGAACCTAATATTTTCTATAGAACCTGTTCGTATTTCTATAAAAAAAAACTACGAACAATTATTTATATATCAAACCATAAGCATATCATTGAAGCACAAACGCAACATTTCGAAAAGAAACAAAGATAAAAATCATTATGATTTACTTATTCCTGAAAATATTTTTTCCACTAGACGCCGTAGAGAATTGCGAATTCTAATTTGTTTGAACCATAGGAATCGCAAGACTATGGATAGAAACACAATAAATGAGAAAGAAATAAAAAATTCTTCTGAAGTTTTGACTAAAAATAAAGATCTTGATAGCGATACAAAAAAACTAATGAATTTAAAATTCTTTCTTTGGCCAAATTATCGATTCGAAGATTTAGCTTGTATGAATCGCTATTGGTTTGATACACATAATGGAAGCCGTTTCAGTATATTAAGAATACGTATGTATCCTCGATTGAAAATCTAGATTTTTGTTCTATTTATCATTATCATAATATTTCTCGTAACATATCTATCTGATATCTGATATGTGAACATTTATATATATATATTTATAGATAAATAAAATAAACGCCCACACGCATTGTGGGATTGATACGAATTCAATGATGTCTCCATTAGATAGAAACAAATCCATAGAAAAATGAATAAAATCTATTGTCTTATTTTTATTTTTAAAATACAAGACAATAGATTTTATTATTTTATGAATCCATAAATATAGTAAGTATTTATTATCTATTTGAATTACATTCCTTAATAATGAATTTGAAAAAAAAAAAAGAAATTCAGAATTGTTAAATAAAGTAAGAGAAAATTTCATATAAAAAATTCAAAATAAGTGTCATTACTATTACTGATCAATAAAAATATCTACCAAAAAGGAGGGGGGGAAAGCTTTGATTTTATGATAAAAAATTCATTTATACCTGTTATTTCACAAAAAAAAAAAGAAGAAGAAAACCCGGGATCGGTTGAATTTCAAGTATTCAACTTCACTAATAAGATACGAAGACTTACTTCACATTTTGAATTACACCCAAAAGACTATTTATCTCAAAGAGGTTTACGTATAATTCTGGGAAAACGGCAACGACTATTGTCGTATTTGTCAAAGAAAAACAAAATACGTTATAAAAATTTAATAAATCGGTTGGGTATTCGGGATTCACAAATTAGCTAATTTCAAGAATCATTTTTAATTATTCGATTTAATAGATACTGAATTTTGATTCACTTTTTTTTGAACGATTCATGGAAGAATGAATCGAGGAAAAACCTATGAATGTCCCAGCTACAAGAAAAGACCTCATGATAGTAAATATGGGGCCTCAACACCCATCGATGCATGGTGTTCTGCGACTTATTGTTACTCTGGATGGTGAAGATGTTATTGATTGTGAACCAATATTGGGTTATTTACACAGAGGTATGGAAAAAATAGCGGAAAACCGAACAATTATACAATATCTGCCTTATGTAACACGTTGGGATTATTTAGCTACTATGTTCACAGAAGCAATAACTGTAAACGGACCGGAACAATTTGGAAATATTCAAGTACCTAAAAGAGCTAGCTATATACGAGTAATTATGTTGGAGTTAAGTCGTATAGCTTCTCATCTACTATGGCTGGGACCTTTTATGGCAGATATTGGTGCACAAACCCCTTTTTTCTATATTTTTAGAGAAAGAGAATTAATATATGATCTATTCGAAGCTGCAACAGGTATGAGAATGATGCATAATTTTTTTCGTATTGGGGGAGTAGCGGCTGATCTACCTTATGGTTGGATAGATAAATGTTTTGATTTCTGCAATTATTTTTTAACAAGGGTTATTGAATATCAAAAACTTATTACGCGAAATCCCATTTTTTTAGAACGGGTTGAAGGAGTGGGTGTTGTTGGTAGAGAGGAAGTTATAAATTGGGGGTTATCAGGACCGATGCTTCGGGCTTCCGGAATACAATGGGATCTACGTGAAGTTGATAATTATGAGTGTTACGAGGAATTTGATTGGGAAGTTCAATGGCAAAAAGAAGGAGATTCATTAGCTCGTTATTTAGTTCGAATTGGTGAAATGGTGGAATCCATAAAAATAATTCAACAGGCTTTGGAAGGAATTCCAGGGGGGCCTTATGAAAATTTCGAAATTCGCTGCTTTGATAGAGAAAAGGAGCCAGAATGGAATGATTTTGAATATCGATTTATTGGTAAAAAATCGTCTCCTACTTTTGAATTGCCGAAACAAGAACTTTATGTGAGAATTGAGGCCCCCAAGGGAGAATTAGGAATTTTTCTAATAGGAGATCAGAATGGTTTTCCTTGGAGATGGAAAATTCGTCCACCTGGTTTTATCAATTTGCAAATTCTTCCTCAATTAGTTAAAAGAATGAAATTGGCTGATATTATGACAATACTAGGTAGCATAGATATCATTATGGGAGAAGTTGATCGTTGAAATGATAATTGATACAACGGAAGTCCAAGATATAAACTCCTTTTCCGGATTGGAATCTTTCAAAGAGATCTATGGAATTCTATGGATACTTGTACCAATTTTGATTCTTGTCTTGGGAATTACAATAAGTGTACTAGCAATTGTATGGTTAGAAAGAGAAATATCTGCAGGGGTACAACAGCGTATTGGACCTGAATATGCGGGTCCTTTTGGAATTCTTCAAGCTCTAGCAGACGGAACAAAACTACTATTCAAAGAGAATCTTATTCCATCTAGGGGAGATATTCATTTATTCAGTATCGGACCATCCATATCAGTCATATCCATTCTAATAAGTTATTCAGTAATTCCGTTTGGCTATAACTTTGTTTTATCTGATTTCAATATAGGTGTTTTTTTATGGATTGCTATTTCGAGTATTGCTCCCATTGGACTTCTTATGTCAGGATATGGCTCAAATAATAAATATTCCTTTTTGGGTGGTCTACGAGCTGCTGCTCAATCGATTAGTTATGAAATACCATTAACTCTATGTGTCTTATCAATATCTCTACGTGCGATTCGTTGAAACCGAAAAAGCTATTCGATGCTATTGCTATGCTCCTCTCTTTATAGTACTCTCTTTATCGTACTCTATTTCTATATCGTACTATATAGCGAATAAATTGAATAGAAACCTTCATTCTCTTTATTTTCTTTTTCACAATTCTGATTGAAGAACTAAATTAGATAGTTATATGAGTGAAATAAAACAGCTTCTATTGAATCTAATTTCAGAATACTATATTCCTTCTAGTTAATAGATAGTATGATGATTTTATAAGGGCAGTAAAAATATTAAGTCTCATTTTCTATGTATAAGAATGAAATAAAATTATAAACAGAAGAGGACATTTAACCCAAGATTGGATAATTTGTCATCCTGTTTTGAAGCGGTCTCAAAAGACCAACCTTATTGAGTTTTAGTTACCATTTTTATGAATTATCATAGATATATAAAAATAAATAAGGGGGGTTAATAAAAAAGACTGGATGGTTAGAAACACCAAGATACACAAAGGATTAGTAACACAGATTTTGTAAATTATCCAAAAGACAATTTACGCGGAATATAAAAAGAATACTAATTGGGGGCTTTAAGTTGGTAGAAAAAAGAAAGCAGTACTCCCCACAACTCCGATCCAGAGTATGCTTCCATCCACTCACTAAATAAATTACTATCAGGAACGAAAAAATCCTTTCCAATTTTTTGAGGTCCCTTTTTCATAGCACAAAAAAGAAGAATAGGAACGAAAAAAAAAAATAAGAAATCAAAAACGAAAAATAGATTTCTCTTTCGTTTTTGATTTCTTATATCCATATTCATGGAGATAAAATTGACATCATAATTAAGAAACGGATGTGTAATTATTTTTCGTCATTCAAAATCATGAGGGTTATTGAGAATTATAAAAGAGTATTTTATTTAAGAATTCAGTTATTACTCAACAAATTTGTATTTTTTAGGGATGAGATCAATTCAGAAGTGCTTTAATTGGATGGATCTTTTATGAAAATAGATTTCTCTTTCTTATTTCGTTATTTCTAGAACAGACAGAATTGAATTGGTCTAATTCAGAACCGTTCGATAGATTTTTATCTTCTATATCTTAGGGATATATCAAGAGATCAATTTAGGGATATATCAAGAGATAAATAATCGACCCGGTCCTTAGATTTACTTAAGGCTTTCCAGGAGCCGTATGAGGTGAAAATCTCATGTACGGTTCTGTAATAGAGATGGGAACAGTAATGTTATCACCGACTAGGATTATCTAACAGTTTAAGTACAGTTGATATAGTTGATGCGCAATCAAAATATGGTTTTTGGGGTTGGAATTTGTGGCGTCAACCTATGGGTTTCATCGTTTTTCTAATTTCTTCGCTAGCCGAATGTGAAAGATTACCTTTTGATTTACCAGAAGCAGAAGAAGAATTAGTAGCTGGTTATCAAACAGAATATTCAGGTATTCGATTTGGTTTATTTTACGTTGCTTCCTATTTAAACCTTTTCATTTCTTCATTATTTGTAACAGTTCTTTACTTGGGCGGTTCCAATATTTCTATTCCGTACATATTTGTTTCTGAATTTTTTGAAATAAATAAAACATACGGAGTTTTTGGAACTACAATTGATCTCTTTATTACATTAGCTAAAAGCTATTTTTTCTTATTCGTTTCGATCATAACAAGATGGTCTTTGCCTAGGCTAAGAATGGATCAATTATTAAATCTTGGATGGAAATTTCTTTTACCGATTTCTCTCGGTAATCTATTATTAACAACTTCGTCTCAATTGTTTTCGCTGTAAAAGATGTTCTATATTCATTACTTGTCTCAAATAAGAGAAAGAAATCAAACTATACTATTCATAGATATTTACAATATGTTCCTTATGGTAACTGGGTTCATGAATTATGGTCAACAAACAGTACGAGCTGCAAGGTACATTGGTCAAAGTTTCATGATTATCTTATCTCACGCAAATCGTTTACCTGTAACTATTCAATATCCTTATGAAAAATTAATCACATCAGAACGTTTCCGCGGTCGAATCCATTTTGAATTTGATAAATGCATTGCTTGTGAAGTATGTGTTCGTGTATGTCCTATAGATTTACCCGTTGTTGATTGGAAAATGGAAACGGATATTCGAAAGAAACGATTGCTAAATTACAGTATTGATTTCGGAATCTGTATTTTTTGTGGTAACTGTATTGAGTATTGTCCAACAAATTGTTTATCAATGACTGAAGAATATGAACTTTCAACTTATGATCGTCATGAATTGAATTATAATCAAATTGCTTTGGGCCGTTTACCAATGTCAATAATTGATGATTATACAATTCGAACAATTCAAATCAAAAAAGACAATTTTTTATAATTAAAAAAAATTCTTAAAAAAATAAAAAAAACGAATATTCTATATATAATATATATATATATAAATTATATAAATAGAATAATCGAAATAAAATATTTTCAAAAATTGTATAAAAAATGAATAATATAGTCGATATCATATTAGTAGAAATAATATTCTATAATTATTAGAGAACTATATTCTTAAATAGAATATATAAATATATTATCGAAATTGAAAATCTTTGCAAAGAAAAATTGAAGTATATCCAAATTTTTTCCTGGTCATATCAATAAGGTCATGAAATTTCGATTTCTTTGTCTTTTTTTTTTTTTACATAGAATGGATTTGCCTGAAACGCTGCACGATTTTCTTTTAGTCTTTCTGGGATCGGGTCTTATATTAGGAAGTTTAGGAGTAGTATTACTTACCAACCCCATTTTTTCTGCTTTTTCGTTGGGACTGGTTCTTGTTTGTATATCTTTATTATATATTTTAGCAAACTCGCATTTTGTAGCTGCATCACAGCTACTTATTTACGTGGGAGCTATTAACATTTTAATCATATTTGCTGTGATGTTCATGAATAGTTCCGAATATTCCCAAGATTTGAATCTTTGGACCGTAGGGGATGGAATTACTTTTATAGTTTGTACAAGTATTTTTGTTTCATTAATAACTATTATTTCAGATACATCATGGTACGGAATTATTTGGACTACAAGACCAAATCAGATTATTGAGCAAGATTTGATAAGTACTAGTCAACAAATTGGAATTCATTTATCAACAGATTTTTTTCTTCCATTTGAACTAATTTCAATAATTCTTTTAGTTTCTTTGATAGGTGCAATTGTCGTAGCTCGTCAGTAAGAAATCTTTAGAGAACTAGTAATAGAAATCAATATTCTTTTTTTTTTTTCAATTTTCTCACATTCATTTCTGTCGAATCCTATGTGAAGTGAAAGAGTTTTTATGTAGAAATTCTTTTTTTTATTGTTATTGCCCATATATTCTTTTGTTAATGAATCCAAATTTATAAGGAGTTGGTCAATGATGCTCGAACATGTACTTGTTTTGAGTGCCTATTTATTTTCTATTGGTATCTATGGATTGATCACGAGCCGAAATATGGTTAGAGCCCTTATGTGTCTTGAACTTATACTGAATGCAGTTAATATAAATCTAGTAACTTTTTCTGATTTTTTTGATAATCGCCAATTAAAAGGAAATATTTTTTCAATTTTTGTTATAGCTATTGCAGCCGCTGAAGCGGCTATCGGACTGGCTATTGTTTCCTCAATTGCTCGTAACAGAAAATCAACCCGTATCAATCAATCGAATTTGTTGAATAAATAGCATTAATCCTATCATAATGAATAATAAAGTCGAATTTCAAATAGTGTAATATTAATCAATTCATTTGAGTATTTATTCGACACAACTTATGATCATATCATGTTTGCATTGCCTAAATCATAAGAAATGAAAGTATCCTGGTCCTCTTCTATTCCCTCTTCTAAATTTATCTAGACGCCTTTTTTTATTAACAGTTAACAATATTATCACAAATCATTGATTCATCTGGTATATAAATATACGATTCATTTACGAGTTTACTAGATCGATAATTTTCATTTTTGAACATCCAAAATTACTATAGATAATGGCACATTCAGTAAAGATTTATGATACATGTATAGGATGTACTCAATGTGTCCGAGCCTGTCCGACAGATGTATTAGAAATGATACCTTGGGGTGGATGTAAAGCTAAGCAAATAGCTTCTGCCCCAAGAACAGAGGACTGTGTTGGTTGTAAGAGGTGTGAGTCCGCTTGTCCGACGGATTTCTTAAGTGTTCGAGTTTATTTATGGCATGAAACAACTCGAAGTATGGGTCTAGCTTATTGATTCGTTTCAAAAAACACTACACGAATACGTTTTTTACTGGCAAAAACTCGTGCTCAAAATAAAATAGAAAATCTTTTTTTTTTCTATTTTATTTTGAGCACGGGCTTTTCTGGCCCAAGTTTATCTTATTTTTATCACGAATTATTTTCCTTGGTTAACAATAGTTGTTGTTTTCCCAATAGCCGCAGGTTCCTTAATTATCTTATTTCCTCATAGGGGAAATAAGATAATTAGGTGGTATAGCATTTGTATATGCTTAATCGATCTCCTTCTAACAACCTATGCATTTTGTTATCATTTCCAATTGGATGATCCACTAATTCAACTGACGGAGAATTATAAATGGATCAATTTTTTTGATTTTTACTGGAGATTAGGAATAGATGGACTCTCTATAGGACCCATTTTACTGACAGGATTGATAACTACTTTAGCCACTTTAGCGGCTCAGCCGGTTACTCGAGAATACCAATTCTTCTATTTCCTGATGTTAGCAATGTATAGCGGTCAAATAGGACCATTTTCTTCTCGAGACATTTTACTTTTTTTCATCATGTGGGAATTGGAATTAATTCCCGTTTATCTACTTTTATCCATGTGGGGGGGAAAGAAACGTTTGTATTCAGCTACAAAGTTTATTTTGTACACTGCAGGAGCTTCTGTTTTTTTATTAATGGGAATTCTGGGTATCGGTTTATATGGCTCTAATGAACCAACATTCAATTTTGAAACATTAATTAATCAATCATATCCCGTGGCACTAGAAATAATATTCTATACGGCATTTCTTATTGCTTTTGCTGTCAAATCGCCGATTATACCCTTACATACATGGTTACCAGATACCCACGGAGAGGCACATTACAGCACTTGTATGCTTTTAGCCGGAATCTTATTAAAAATGGGAGCATATGGGTTGGTTCGAATTAATATGGAATTTTTTTCCCACGCTCATTCCATATTTTGCCCCTGGTTAATGATATTAGGTTCTATTCAAATAATCTATGCCGCTTCAACATCTTTTGGTCAACGGAATCTAAAAAAAAGAATAGCTTATTCTTCCGTATCTCATATGGGTTTTATAATTATAGCAATAGGTTCTATAAGTGATACTGGTCTCAACGGGGCCATTTTACAAATAATATCTCATGGATTTATTGGCGCTGCCCTTTTTTTCTTGGCAGGAACTAGTTATGATAGACTGCGTCTTCTTTATCTTGACGAAATGGGGGGAATGGCTATCCCAATGCCAAAAATATTCACTATTTTCACTATCTTATCAATGGCTTCTCTTGCATTGCCTGGCATGAGCGGTTTTGTTGCAGAATTGATCGTTTTTTTTGGAATAATTACTAGTCAAAAATATCTTTTCATGATGAAAATACTAATTACTTTTGTAACAGCAATTGGAATGATATTAACTCCTATTTATTTATTATCTATCTTACGGCAGATGTTCTATGGATATAAGTTTTTTAATACACCAAACTCTTCTTTTTTTGATTCTGGGCCCAGAGAATTATTTATTTCGATTTCTATCCTTATACCCATAATAGGTATTGGTATTTATCCAGATTTCATTTTCTCATTTTCGGTTGACAAGGTTGAAGCTATTCTATCTAATTTTTGATGGATTATTTTTGTGAATAAATGAATCAAAAAGATAAAAAAAAATATTTTTCCGTTAGATTCATTTCAAAAATGGAAATTAGAATCGAATATGTTTGTTGTTTGTGAGAACCCCTTGAATCATTCCATTACTTGATTGAAAGGGTTCTCTACGATTTATGGAAAGTATATATTTAGATGCTTTCCATATTTTTCTTTCTCAGGTTCTTTTAGTCAATTAGATGTAAATGAACCATAACTATGTAGTCCTATTCCTAATAGATTGATCCCCAAATAACATATCCAAATTATAAAAAATCCTATCGAGGCCACTATTGAAGAATTTACACCTTCTAATTTTTTATTTTTTCTAGTATGTAAATAAATCGCGAATATGGTCCAAGTAATAAAGGCCCAAGTTTCCTTTGGATCCCAATTCCAATAGGAACCCCATGCCTCGTTAGCCCATACTGCTCCTGAAAGAATACCTACCGTTAAAAAGAGAAAACCCAGACTAATAATACGATAACCCCAACGATCCAATTGTTGAATAAATTGAGACCTGTAATAATTTCTAGAAGAAGAAAAAGAAGTTTTTCGTAAAACATTGTTTCTTTCATTCCTATTCATGTATTTGATTTCAACAAAATCAACTGATTTTTTTAAAGAATCCAAATTCTTTCTTTTACCAAGAATTTGGATGACTTCTTGAAACGTAATGACTAAAATAGCCACTGATAATAATGATCCACATAAAAGAGCTGCATAGCCCAGTATCATCATACTTACGTGCATCATTAGCCAATGGGATTGTAGAGCGGGTACTAATATTACGGATTGATGCATTTTGGTTAAAAGACCCGAAGTCGCAAAGCCTTGGGTAAAAATAACACTTGGTGCAATTATTGTACTTAAAAGGTTTTTCTCCTTTTTAAAAAAAAGAACCATATGAAAAATTGAAAAACCCCATGAAAGAAAGATTAGGGATTCATATAAATCACTAAATGGTAAATGTCCCGAAAAAAACCAACGAGTAATTAACAATCCCGTTACACAGAAAAAAGTTATTATCATGGCTTTTTTGGACAGATCATATAATCCTACAATTTCATTGACTAATAAGGTTATCAAATGAATTGAAATAACAATTGATATCAGGGAAAACGATATATGAGTTAATATATGCTCTAAAGTTGAAAATATCATATATATATAATGAAAAGAAAAATATCTATAATGAAAATAAAAAAGGTATGAATACTCGGAATAGAAATAGGGAATTGAATTCATTATAGGACTTATGATATGATTCTTTTCCAATTTTGAAAATAAAATAGAGGATGCCATGCCGCTACTCGGACTCGAACCGAGATGCTCTAGCACTGCTTCCTAAGAGCAGCGTGTCTACCAATTTCACCATAGCGGCTTACTCGAAATCATAATAACCAATTCTTTATTCAATCGTCGAGATTGAATAAAGTAAAGTCCGATATTTATTGAGTACATTTCTAAACATTTATTATATAAATTGAGAATAAAAAGTAATTTCATTTTTTCGAATATTGAAAAGATATGAATAGAGAAATATATGATATATGGAATCATTTTATATTTAAGTAAAAGAACGTTTTGATTTCTATATTCATTTGTATTTTTTTTTCAATTTTGACTTTTTGAAATTAAAAAAAAAAAGCACTGTTGAAACTAGAACTATCTAGTTCTGACTTCAATCCAGTAATGAAAAAGAGAATTCTTTTTTTGTAGTTGCTTATGACTCATTCAAAAAAATTAGATTATAGATCTATTTTGAATATATTATATATTATTCTATAATATATAATATATTCGAAATAGATGTTTACTATTCTATAATAGTATTAGTATAAAATGACTATTAAACAATACTCTTTGAATCGAGCTAATTCATAGTATTCCAGTCCAACATTTTTATTTCTTACAAAAAAAACTTTTTGAGTTACCTGTAAAAATAGATTCAGCTAATGAAAAGGCTTTCAATGCTGCCGTATATCCTTTTTTTTTCCAAAAATTCTTACGAATTTTTTTTTTTGATATAGAAGTGCGTTTTTTTGGAACTGGCATACAAGTAGTATAGTTTTTTCGTTGCTATAGTTTGATGTGAAAGACATTTGTTCTGTAAATGAAAACGAATTATTCTGCAATTAGCCGTATGTCTTATCTATCTGAATTCACTCTTTCTTTTTTTTTTTTTCGATCAAAAGGTAAAGTAAAAACATTGAATATTAGAAACCTTTTCCAAATTTGTCATATATAATAGATATATATAGATCTCTTTTTATTGTAATGTAAAAAAAATAATCAATTAGTTCAAAAAGGAACTAATGTTTCTGAATAAAAAAAAAGATTATTTTTGATTATTTTTAGAATTTCTATCAAAATAAACAAATGTTGTTAGTTTTGGTGTACTGATTTATCCTCATCCTCGCTCTATAGATAACAATTTTTATTTTACAATTTTTTTTATTTATTAATAGTCATTTTTCTTAATATTTTCTGAATATATATAAATTCAAAAATGACTAACCGAACATAGGAATTAATAGTAATATTCATTAATGAATATATTACTTTAAATAATATATTATTTTTTCACTAGGAATTTTCTTATTGGCCGGTTTTCACTTTGTACTTTCCAATATTGGGACCATTGTGCAAAGATTCAGAACAATTAAGAATATCCAATTCTATTTCTATATCCACTTTTTTATTAACCGAACCCCTTTACAAAAGAGATAAAACAAACGAATAAGAAACAAAATTCATCAAGAATCTAAATATTTTTTATTTTTTTTTTGTATGGAATATACACATCAATCTTCATGGATCATACCTTTCATCCCTCTTCCAGTTCCTATTTTAATAGGGGTAGGACTTCTACTTTTTCCCACGGCAACAAACAATATTCGCCGTATGTGGGCTTTTCCTAGTATTTTATTGTTAACCATAGTTATGATTTTTTCGATCGATTTATCTATTCATCAAATCGAGAATAGTTCTATCTATCAATATGTATGGTCTTGGACTATAAATAATGATCTTTCTTTAGAGTTTGGTTACTTGATCGATTCACTTACTTCTATTATGTCAATATTAATCACTACGGTTGGTATTCTGGTTCTAATTTATAGTGATAGTTACATGTCTCATGATCAAGGCTATTTGAGATTTTTGACTTATATGAGTTTTTTTAATACTTCAATGTTAGGATTAGTTACTAGTTCAAATTTGATACAAGTTTATATTTTTTGGGAATTGGTTGGAATGTGTTCTTATCTATTAATAGGTTTTTGGTTCACACGTCCTATTGCGGCAAATGCTTGTCAAAAAGCGTTTGTAACGAATCGTGTAGGGGACTTTGGTTTATTATTAGGAATTTTAGGTTTTTATTGGATAACCGGTAGTTTGGAATTTAGGGATTTATTTCAAATATTCAATAACTTAATTTATAAGAATGAGGTGAATATTCTTTTTGTTACTTTGTGTGCCCTCTTGTTATTTTGCGGATCAGTTGCAAAATCTGCCCAATTCCCTCTTCATGTATGGTTACCAGATGCTATGGAAGGTCCTACTCCTATTTCTGCTCTTATCCATGCTGCGACTATGGTAGCAGCGGGAATTTTTCTTGTAGCTCGACTTCTTCCTCTTTTCATAGTTATACCCTCCATAATGACTGGAATAGCTTTGATAGGTATAATAACAGTAGTATTAGGAGCTACTTTCGCTATTGCTCAAAAAGATATTAAGAAAAATTTAGCCTATTCTACAATGTCTCAATTGGGTTATATGATGTTAGCTTTAGGTATGGGCTCTTATCGAGCGGCTTTATTTCATTTGATTACTCATGCTTATTCAAAAGCATTGTTGTTTTTAGGATCTGGATCCATTATTCATTCAATGGAAGCTATTGTTGGATATTCTCCAGATAAAAGTCAAAATATGGTTCTTATGGGCGGTTTAACAAAACATGCGCCAATTACAAAAACGGCTTTTTTAATAGGTACACTTTCTCTTTGTGGTATCCCACCTTTTGCTTGTTTTTGGTCCAAGGATGAGATTCTTAATGATAGTTGGTTGTATTCACCAATTTTCGCAATAATAGCTTGTTCCACCGCAGGATTAACAGCATTTTATATGTTTCGAATTTATTTACTTGTTTTTGAAGGATATTTAAACGTTCATTTTCAAAATTTCAATGGAAAGAAAAATAGTTCATTCTATTCAATATCTTTATGGGGCAAAGAAGAAAAAAAAAAATTAAAAAAGAAAATTCATTTATTAGCTTTATTAACAATGAATAATAATGAAAGGACTTCTTTTTTTCGGGAGAGGACATATTCACATCGAAGAAATCGAAATGTCAAAAGCATAAGACGTCTTTTTCTTGATAGTACCCATTTTGGTACTAAAAACATTCCTTTTTTTTATCCTCATGAATCAGACAATACTATGATATTTTCTATGCTTGTATTAGTACTATTTACTTTCTTCGTTGGGTCCATTGGAATTTCTTTCAGCCAAGAAGGAATCGATTTGGATATATTATCTAAATTGTTAATTCCGTCTATAGATCTTTTCCATCAAAATTCAAAGAATTCTGTGGATTGGTATGAATTTTTGATAAATGCAACTTTTTCGGTGAGTATAGCTTTTTTCGGAATATTTATAGCGTCTTTTTTCTATAAACCGATTTTTTCTTCTTTACAAAATTTGAACTTATTTAATTTATTTCAAAAAAGTGTTCCTAAAAAAATGATTGCTGATAAAATAATCAATATTATATATGATTGGTCATATAATCGTGGTTCTATAGATGCTTTTTTTGAAGTATCTTTAATTGCGAGTGTAAGAAAGTTAGCTAAATTCTATTCTTTTTTTGATAAACAGGTAATTGATGGAATTCCAAATGGAGTTGGTATTTTCAGTTTTTTTATAGGAGAGGCTATCAAATATGTGGGAGGGGGGCGAATTTCTTCGTATATTTTCTTTTTTGTATTCATCTTTTTAGTAATTTGTTATTATCTATTTCTTTCTATATTTATATAATCAAATTATGGAACATAATAAAATCTACTGTACTATAGTATTCAACCAAAATTGGGGTTATCCGCTAAGAATTATGGTAGATAAGAATTATGGTAGAGTTGTTTATGAATGTCTCATCTCAAAAGCTTCGGGTAAATCACGAAAGCTACCGTAGCAGCTGCAACAGGAGTATAAATTATTTTCTCTTTTTTGTTTGATTTGAAGATATTCAG